AGAAGATCCTTCACAGTGTGCCAAGCCAGTTCTCCCCCTCCCAACGGTCTCAGTCCAGTCTCGCTTCAATCAGTGCGCTATCAGTCCAGTACCATTAGCTCTCCAAGGGTAGAAATCCATTCTTTCCGGGCAAGCCAGTTCCACCTAGCGGGTCAAAGTCATTAGGCGAGGGGTCTATCATTTTATGTTATGTCGCCCCCGCTCCTCTTATATACATAGCTTTTAGGACAGCTATAGCTAATAAAGAAGAGTCCAGGTGCTCCGGCGAGGTTCACCCACGTAGCGATTTACCTTACATGCAGAGTAACCCGAGGGTTCATACAAGCCCAGGAGCTCACAAGTTCCATTTCAGCAGAAGAATAGCTTACGCGGAAAAATGTTTAGGAAACGTCGGTTTGGCAACTTAGGGTGCCGACTGAGTTCATCTCTTAAGGAAAAGGTAAGATGCATAGAGATCGAAGTGAACGAGTTCAAACCTGTAGGCGAGGAGTTTCAAGCAAGAAAGAGAAGAGCAGAAAGCCATCAATCTTGGGTTTCATTGAGGAATAAAGCAGGGTCTCAGTTCTTTGATCGAGTTGGGGCCTCCAACGAAGTCCTTTGCTGGGGGGCAGAGTGCGTCCATTCTTTTTTAGTCGAGTCAGGAGATCAGCCTTTCAGTCGCCGTCAAATCATGAGTGAAGTGAGGACTTTGGCCCTTGATTCGGACTAGCAATTAGGAGATCGTCCTCGGACAAAGAGCTCAAAGCCTTAGATTTCATGCCGACTTTGGATCAAACAACTTTCTTTGGCAGAGCACTAAAATCAGTAGAGACACAGGAGTCGAATATGGCAGCTAAAAAGATCGATTTGGGTGTGTTAAACATACTTGTCTGATCCATTTGAGGAAGACTTCTCTTCTTCCGCTGTGAACAAATCCCCGGCCTCAGATCAGATGCATCTATAGTAACGAACAGCTCTTCCGCAAGCCATTGGGGGGGAAAATTCCAGAACTTCCTTTTTCTTTCTTCCACACTAGGAAGATAGTCGCGGTTGTCGCTTCGCTCCCTTTGCCACCTGCCATCGAGATCAAATCAGAGCTCAAACCCGAGATCTTTAAACGAAGAAATTCAACGATAGAGCAAGAGCGAGCCAAAGATAAAAAGAGCTCTTCCAAATCGAATATATAAATAAGGGGTCCGGAGGTCCGACCAGACTACGACTACGGCTCCGAGTGAGGAGGGCACTTGGCTTTCAAAGGTCAGGGACTACGGCAATGGACCGCTTGCTCTTGTTCATCAAATCGAATCGGAAGAAGTCAGATTGAGTATGAACCAACGAACCAAAGGTTTATGCTCGCCACGTGAAAGAACTTATTTTCGGGGGCTAAAAAAGCGGATATTCCCCTAAGAGCGGATTCTCAAAGACCGTCTTCTCTGCATCAGACTACTACTCTTGATTCAATTCCTTCGACACATCTGCGGCTTGCTAACATAGGAAGTAGAACTCCCCTTAGTTCTTGCGCTCGGTCTCTATTGCCCCCGCCGTTAAGAGTTCCGCCTCCATCTCCGCAATCCTCTTCAAGCACCGATCAGAGTTATGGCCATACATTCCACAGGAGAAGCATACCGTATGAAGCCCCTCATATTCCACATTATGCCATTTCTCATTCAACAAAAACTTTGCCACCATGGCGCTTTCTGTTCTATCGGGACTGAAGCTTCCTTTCCTGGCTTTGTTCAGGATAATGCTTTGTCTGGTGCTACTAAAGAGGCCTTGCCTTTCGGTCTTCTTGTTCCGCTTGAAGACAAGACTACGTAATAACAATAACATCCACTCTTTCTTCTTTTCTTTCGTTCGTTCCCCTTCTGAGCCAGTATCCGTTCTGTGCTTGACTCGAGTGTACTAAAGAGCTTGCTTTCAGGTCTAAGCTACCTAAAAGAAAGGGCAAGGAACCTTCTAGGAAAACAACTCAACTGCCTGCCCTCAATCATTTCATAACTAGCTAACAATTTATCGATCTTCCACTGTAACACTCTAATGATCTCCAGGGCTGTAGCATTATAAAGCAGAACTCAAATGAATGGGCAAGATCAATAGGGGAAATCCCTGTCCCGTCCCTCAAAAGCAAGTTCGTTTGAAAGCAGTCTTTATGGCTTCGTCCCTCTGCTTTTCTGTTAGCCTCCTATGTAGTGTTCTCACCCCTCTGAACTACTCCTTTCCTTTCTTTAACTATGGGGCATATCCCTACTAGCTGAAAACTTCCAATGAACAAGCAAACCAGTTAGAAACGAAGTTCAGTCCCTTACTGAAAGGTGACTTCATCCCTTAGGCAATCAGGTAAACAAGCAGATTCTCGGGCAAAAGGCAATAAGGACTGGCATTTGTCCATTTGAAAACAGCTTATTCGAGCTTGCTTATAAACCCTGTGATAGAGTCATATCCCTAAGCCTAATCCCTAATCATGCTTAAGACGACTTGGTATCCTTGAAGGCAGCTGTGACACAGGAGCCTGTTCTAGTCATACTTCGAAAAGGTGCTCTCGTCCGGGTTTCATGAAGACCTTATCTTCAGGAAGCGACGAAATCTTCTTTAACCCCAAAGCAAAGAGAGTGAGTGCAATAAAAAACTACAATACTTTAAGTAAGGTTTAGGCTTGAGCACTAGGTTTTGTTCAAAAGGTTGGGGGAGCACTGGAGAAAGGAACTGAACTTCGACGCTGGGTAAGGCCTCTATCTTTGGAATTGAATCAATAGGAGAAGAAGGTCAAGTCACCTAGTCAAACTGACTTTGCAGCGCTTACTCTAAGAACGACAAGGGCAGATAAGACAAGAGCGGCAAGAGCAGAGTTGACGTCCTTCTGGGCACGCCAATCTGTTGCTACTGCGGGGCTTGAAAGGGCTTCTTCAATAGTAACATAATCCGAAGCCAGTACAGTATAGTACCACGACACAAGCTTTAACCACTGAAGTACCCAATGCCTAAGCATCGTGCGCTCCAAAAACTTCAAATCATCCTTAGACATTAAGTCTTCTGGAATGACTTTTAGTTCCCTTGGTTTAAGCTGTGTACGTAAGAAAGAAAGAATATGACCTTTGAGGTAAGGATTGAGGGGATAACCCCTTCCAAGCCAGAACTCTAAAGGCGCTGTAAGCCCTTGCCAGGCTTCCCAAACATCACGCGAATGCGCTCCCAGTGTCGGCCGATCACACGAGCCTGCTACCCTATAGCCTGCGCCGCCTAAACGAGCCAGTGTGGAGAAAGGTTTCACTCCAAACTTTAACAAGTTAGCGAATAAATTACCTTTTTCTTTTCGGAGTTGAAGCTTTTGTTCTTTTCCGCTGTCAATCAAAGTAAATAATCTTTTTTATTCCCTTTGATCTGAACTTTAATCTTGCATGAGTTTGACAGCGTAAATCCGCGGTTTGTCCGCTTAGTGGAAGTGAAGGGGAGAATGTATAAGAGAGTATAATAAAAAAAGTGTCGGGGTTTCCGCTGTTGCCTTTTTGTAGGTCGGATGCTATACCTTGAGCACTAACGATGAACCCTAGAAAGAGCACTTTTTTTTGATTGCCCCTGAAGGTAAACTGATTAAGGTTTGCATACAGCTTAGCTTCCCTAAGTGTGATGAAAACTTGCCTAAGATGACCTATGTGTTCTTCCTTAGACCTACTTTAGACTAGGATGTCATCAAAGTAGACGACCAAGAACATTCCTATGAATGGCTGTAGGACATGGGTCATAACCCTAATGAAGGTACTAGGAGCATTGCATTGGACAAAGCAAAGGGCATGACTAACCACTCATAAAGACCATCCTTAGCCTGAAAAGCAGTTTTCCACTCATCTCCAGGCCTAATGCTGATTTGATGGTAAACACTACGCAAGTCTCTTTTTGAGTACCAACTAGAGCCAGCGAACATGTCAAGCATATCCATCAGTCTAAGGATAGGGAACCTAGAATTTCTAGTGATCTTATTGATGGCTCTACTTTCTATACACATTCTCCAGGATACATCTTTCTTAGGAGTTAAAAGATAGTGGGGACTGCGCAAGTTTGATCGAGGATTGGAGAGGAGAGGTGGAAGTGCCTACTCATATATTACCAGTTCGGGAGACTATCTCCTTCCTTATGGTATTCTTCTATTCGTTCGTGGTGAACCAGCAAGAAAAGAAAAGGGAAGCGCTTACGCTTGCTATGGAAAAGCTGTAAGAATGACTTGTAATTCCAAAGCTTACAGAATGCCTTTCTATTCTCTTTCTTCGCTCACAGTAATCATTCCTCTCGCTTTATACAAAGAGAACTTCGTACCGCGCTCGGCTTACATTTATTCTTTTTCTGATTCTGCAACTGATCTTATTCTGAAACTGAAATTCCATATTACAAGACTCCTACCGTCCCTCTCCTGCTGGCCTGAGAAAGGAAGTGAGTTCTGAGTTTGTAGTTGGATTGGAGTTCGGAGTTGAGTTCAGGGAAGGACTGTAACAGAATTAAGGCAAAGCCTAGAATGGCATAATTGTCCGATTCAATCTATCTTTCTAAGTTCTTAGCTCGAGCTAATTCACACCCAGCAAGAAAACTCCTGCGCTAACGCGCAATCAAACTCTATAGCTAAAGCCCTTAATAATAGTGGGGCTTGAGCGCTAGTGCGCTTAATCAAGCCGTTGCTTGTTTCAGTCGAGTGGCTATCGCTCCTTTAATATTGTATCAGAATGACAAGGCAAAAGATATGGGCTGAGTCTAGCTTGGGACGAGGCTTAGAGAAAGGTCATTTTCGAGAGAGATGACCTGGCAGTTCTTCAGATCAGCAACTCGGCAGATAGAGAGCTTTTGAGCCCAATGGACTTCTTATTGATGAATCTCGCTACCTCTTAGCTAGAGACTGGGAGAGAGATTTTCGACATAGCTAGAGAGAGGGGAATTTCTGCGCATATGGACTTGCCAACCTAGGGCTTCATATCAACTCGGTACAGTCTTCAGAGATCCGCCAGAGTGAATTACTTCTTTACTCTTGTCAGATCTATTAGGTCTTGCCCTCCCACCTCGGCTAAGGATCGGTCTAGTCCTTTTTCAGTTAAGGCGGCTAAGTGATATGGTAAGCTTGCTTGCAAGCAATTATAGTCAAGAGAAAGAATAGAAAGCCTTATCCGCCTATCGACCTTAGCAAGCAAGCTTTCTTTACAAATCAAATAGGATTGAACTATCCTAGCGAGTTTAGCCTTCTTCCCTTGATTCATTCCTTCCCTCAGGCCAGGAGCTAGCTATCGAAGAATAAGGCAGAAGACTGTGATTTGACTTAGCCAGAAGGCCAATATCAATCCTTATCCTAAAAAAGCTTCCGCTCCTTCAAAGGCGAGTTTGAAGATAGAGTAGACCTTTGCTCTATGTAACAAGAAATTGAAGATTCAATATCATCCCTCCTGGTGTACAACTCCTCAAAGAAAGCAGGCGCAAAAGGTCAAGAGGATAGGAACGAGCTCTATCTTATGGACATGGCATCATGAGAGCAAACAGCACAGCCGCATCGAGGTCAGCAGCTTCTTTCTCCTTAGAGAAAGAACAGTGATTCTCGTAGCGGAAGAAAAAGAGAAAAAGAAAATCAACATCAAATGAACATCGTCTTTCTTATCGGCTTCCACTAGAACGGACCGTTGTTAAAGACAGATTTTAGTGGCTTGAAAGCATGAACTCGAATCGGGACAGGATCAACCGCTCTTTTGTCCTTCACGCTCTTCTGCCTACTTCTTCCTATCTCTAGACTTCTCCTGCTACCCGGATCGATGGTAGACCCTACTGAAAAAGCTAGAGAAAGGTTGCTCAGCCACGACTTCCCTAGGCCCTTCGTTCAACTCGCCTTTTGGCGACTACCGATAGAAAACCTTATTCGTAACCAAAGCTCCCTTCGCACTCGTTGACCAGGCTACTCGCTCTGTTGCAGATTGGGATTTGGCACGCTGAAGGTAGAGAGACCGGAGTCCATGTAAGACAGAAAAGAGGCATTCTTCTTTCGATGGGCCCTTACTCAGTCCCACACAGTGTATTACTCCACTGAATCATCTTTCTTTGCTTGGAATTCCTGTGTTCAGCCCGAAAAGCGGCTGAAGCAGAGAACCGCACATCTTCCCTCGAGCAAGGAGAGGGTCTCGGAGCATATAGAGGAGCAGTCCGTTTATAAGGACTTTATGAGGGATCGCTTTCAGCTGGATCGAGCTCTCATGCTGATCGGAGGAATGCTAATCTCTCTTTCTTTTTTGAGAAAGCACTCTTTTTCTCTTTGTTGCAAAGTCGTCTTATGATTCCGAATTCCCTTCTTGAAGGTTGCGTCATCAGAGAAGGTCCTTGTTCTGTTCTGGCAGTCAGAGTGATGGCCCCTCATCCTCGACAGAGCAATGTTCGGTTTCTGAGACAGTTGAAGAAGAACCCCAAGTCTCAGGTGATGTAGATAATCAGTCCAGAAGGTGATCCTAATTACATTGAACCAACCAATGGTTATAGTTAGACTTATGGAGAAGGATATTATGCTTCTTCACTGCATCCAGATGGATATGCTAAAGCAAAGGGTGCAGGAACATCAGATACAAAGGTAGAGACTATTAAGTAAAGAATCGGATAGGGTAAACAAAGGCAAGACAAAGACATAGAGCTGACTGAGTCAAAGATTCACAGGAGGTCCTCGCTATGATTAGTTTATCCCGCCTGCACTTCAGAATAAATCGGGATAGCGAGCCTCGTTTCTAAAGCAAAGATATAAGTGATTTCATCAGAATGAACGGGCAAGTCACTTTAGGTTAGGGTTCCCCCGCGGGGTTCAAAGGTTATTAAAAGCCCGAGTAGTTGATCCAATAGTTATAAAATAGCGAATGAACAATCATTCACAAATAGACGAGGAATTCGTCGTTGAACAACCATCACGATTGGAACATCTTTCTTCCTGAATCTCATCGGATCAATCGGCCAGGCGGGAACCCAGAAGATGAATTGGAGTTAGTTAGCCAGCTAAATTGTTAGCAGGTAAAGTAGGAGTCCCATAGCATAGATAATAACCTTTCACCCCTTTCCCGTAGTAGGGAATCGTCAACCAACCCTCTCCCAAGGGGAAAAGAAGGAGTTGGCAACAGCAACTTCCTTATCAACAAACTTAGAAGATCTGTGACTGATTCTAACATTCGGCTTGGCTTCATGAACGAAGCCGAGTCTGGCAAGAAAAAGAGAACAAGACCAGTCGGGGTCGTCCCCTCATGGTATTCACCTAACTCAAAAGCGTACTCCCTTCAAGAAAGGTCCAAGTTCTAGCACTAGAAGGATCAGGAAAAGCAGAAGTATGGGCTTCAAGTCACACTTGATCAAAACGATAAGAAGTTGGAGATCAACCAGCTACTATCTGAGATACGATCTTTTAAGATCTTTCTTTGAAAGCCGATTTAAGTTGAAGTCAATTCACGGGGAAGAAAGAGCTGGCGATCTTCACTCGTCCATCACTCCCACTTGAAGTTAAGAGGTAGTAGGAGCATGCATGAGATGAGGGCTCACACAGATACGAATGTTGTCAAAGCTACTAAGGAAGCAAGAACCCCAGGAATTTAGTTCTTATTCTTATGGGGAAGAGTGAAGACTATGACTGGAAATAAAAGCCTTATCTGAGTTCGCACCGTATCATCAAAAAGACATTTACTGGACTTGATAGCATTCTTATTGAGTAGGTATGAGCGCCAAGAACTTTACTTTGAGTTCACTCTGAATTGCCAAAATCTATTCATTGCGTCATATAAGGATCAAGATAGAACAATTGACTACCAGACTTGTATACAAGAATCAAAGAGACAGGGGCTCTATCGATGAGAGCTTAGGTGAAGGCTCGAATAGCTTAGTTTAAAGACTCTGTATGGGATGTTCTTTCTATAGAGTGATAAACGGAGGGATCTTGCTTTCTAAAAATAGTCGGGCAGAAGGCAGTGTGCAGTCAGCCAGTAGATGACACGGGAGTTGGAAAAGCACGGAGAGGGGCTCTACCACGATATGATATCTCTCATTGAGAAAGCGCTATAAAAGCCGCTGCTTCGTTCAGGAGCGAACAACCACTAAATTGCTTGTTAAATGGAGGAGCGGAAGGTGCAAAGTAAACGACTGAGGCCAGAAGGTATGTGGAAAAGCCAGGGACAGAGAGAGCGGAGGATAGGACTGATTGAATGTCATTTCACGCTGATAGGAATGGGGGTCCTTATATTATATTCTATTTATCCTTTCTTATTGTAAACCCACCCAAAAATGACCTTTGACGGCCTCCTTTTACAGTACAAATTGGAAGGTGAGAAGTGAACGACATCATTGACCAATAACCCCGGAGCTGACAGCCTGACTTCTTTCTACGGCTAGCTTCTTCCCTGACCACCACCCGACCTTGACCCGGCTTCTGGCCCCACCACTCTTTAATTAAGGATAGGCGAGACTTCGCAAACTGGGACTACTCCACCATACCCTGGATTGGATGACTAATCAAGGTCCTTTGCTTCAGGACGGGATTCCAACTGACTGTCCCTTTCGGTTAACCTAGAATTTCTCAATGAAGAAGCGGGACCATCCCTCGTCTTGTTATGTTCTGCCTTATCTTATAGGCTAGACGGCTCTATTCTCTCGCATGATGCTAACGAAACCGAAACCCCGGGCGGCACTCTGTCTTGTATGCTCAGAGGAACTCCAACCTACAACTAGACTTTGTCTTTAACACTCCATAGCTCTAGCTCTAAGACGAGGATTGGCTTATTAACCCTCCAAGGTGCCCGTGGACTCCGTCCCTACGACTTACCCTAAACTAGTCACTCTTGACAGCTTCTGTGGAGCCCTCCCTTTGAAATTAATCGATCACTACCGTAGACAAGCCTTTGAATTCCTACGACGGACCTGGTATCATAACTCTAGAATGCACTCCTTCGACTGCTTCTCCTCCCATTGGTAATAGTCCTTTTACAATAAACACGCACTCTAGTCCAAGAATGACTGACTGTACCTCTTCTCCTACCCGCGCCGCCAGCAGCACAAAAGAGAGGCGTACAAGCAGAACAAGACCAGACTGATAACTCAATTGAAAATGAATTGGGCGGATAAAAGAATGAAATTCATTCGTCGGAAGTCTTAGGTAGTATCGTATATAAGATTACGGATGCATTTAGGAGTGAAATTAGGTGGCTTCACACAAACCAATCGACACTTTAATTCGAAAGACGAAAGACCAACCTAAACGTGAGAATCGGCTCGAATAGCCGAATATCCCTAACCTCATCTCGCCTTCCACCGCACCGGCAGGCAAGTTGGAAAGCTCCATTCTTTTGAGATCGAAGCCCAAGAGCCTATCCGCCGATGCGGTATCTCCTCCTAAGGCCGACCACGCGCGATCATAAAAATCTCTCGCTCGAGATGCCTCCGCCAAAGAATCTCAAAGAGCTGCGAGGTCTCCTTGGCAGACTTCAATTCATTCGCAGGTTCTTCTCTAAGCATTCCGAGCGATGCGAACCAGAAAGAAAGCCGCGGAGCCCAATTCATATTCATATGGGACGACGATTGCCAGATAAAGCTTTCGACTCCATCAAATGCTACTTGATAAATGCTCCAATACTCTCGCCTCCTGTGCCAGGAAGGCCACTTAGACTATACATCTCCACCACGGAGAATGCGCTTGGAGCCATCCTTGCACAACACGATGATGAGGGTAAGAAGGGAATTTTATTACCTCATATTGTCCTTCATCGACTATGAAAAGAAAGACACGGTAGTGGAGAAGACTTGCCTCGCTCTCGTGTGGACCACTCAAAAGTTGAGAAAAGACTGAAGCGCCCATTCCATCAAGCTGCCGGGCTAAGGCAAGGATGAACTCAGACTATGAAGAAAAGGCGCTTTCCAATCCCATTCCAAGGGCCAAGTGACAGCCAGAGGTTCGGGAGTTCCGATACTCAGATAAGTAACTAGCCGGCCCCATTGTCATCAGGTCGGCTCCTCTTCATCACAGGGCAAAGCCCACTCCAACAGACCGTGAGCTAATGATGACTAGTCAGGCCGGGGTCTGGCAATGAAAATGACAAACTCCACTTCGACTGAAGACTCGTAGTAATAATAATAGACACGATCTCTTCTAGACGAGATTCCCGGATAGTCATGTCGAGAGAAAGAACCTGACCTAGATTCATCATCTAAATTCCTAGCTAACCGCATTAGAATTGGAAGAGAGGGGATTTGTCAAAGCCTTATTGATGACCTTCTTGATCAGGGATCAGGGGTTCGTTCCACTAGTAATGGAAAGGAGAGAAAGCGCCCTGCCTCTTCCTGAAGGTAATGTCATGCTGATAGGAGTTGGAGTGCTCCCCTTCGATTCTATATCTCTACTCGGGAAATGAGCTAGCAGCCACTTGAGCGGGATAACAGTTCCTCGGAGGCCAGTCAGATCATTTCCTATCGGCCGGCTGAAGAAAGAAAGTCATCAATCGCAGCCATTAGGTCTCACTCTGACCCTGAAACCTCTCTTCCGCGTCTTTGTCTATACTAGATTGTCGGATCTGTCTTTTGAAAAGCTGCTTTCCTGCGGAGTATATGACTTTACTAATGCCTTACCGGTGGGGAAAGCCGGGTAGAAGAGCTGATGAGTTGACAGACTCCAGAAAGACTGGAATTGCCCTTCACTCCCCAGGATGAACCATATAGCCAAGAGAAACCATGAACCAGAATAGAAGAGCTTGCCCCACCCATGAATTAGATCATTTGGCTATCGCTTCGGCCTTTTACGCCGCTGAATTCTTTGAATAGAAAGAAGATGTGGAAAGTTGGCGAAGAAGCTCCGTTACAAGATCTTTCCCGAGGAAGACTTCTAAAAAGAGCAGGCCTTTCGCCAGCAATAAAAAGATTAGACCTATTTTGACCGAAGCCTACAACTGAAAAGAAGGGAGCCGACACAGCAAGAAGAACATCTACCCCTCCTGCTGAAGGAATAGGGAGAGCCCTTACTTTTCTTTTAAAGGAATTGACAAGACAAACGAATGCCCGTCTAATTTGAATCTTTACACGAGAAATCCCAATCTTGCTTTCCGCCGCAGAACGCAGAAGAAGATGATGTATCCCTGCCTTCTATCTCCTAATCGTAAGAGTCTGCTATCGCTTCCTCGGATGCCATGATAGTTGATGTAGTAAAATCTCCTGCTTTTGCCGCGCCATCGAAGAGTTTGCTGTCGGAGGAGTCTGCCATTGCTGAATCGCTCGCTGACGCCTCAAGAGATGCTCTTGCTGAGTGAGCCCTTATTAGAGAAAAGTCTTCTACTTTGGTTCCTCTTTCTCCTTGCCTGCCCGCCTCAGAAACATTCTAATCAATGGTCTCGGGAATTTTCTACGATAGGTCTCACACCATTTCTAATTACTAGTAATCGAGACGGGATGAGTCGATGCCAGGTGCCATGCTTATCCGTTGTTAGCGCTTTCGACTTCTCATCTCAGATGTCGCCTTGATAGTTCCATCCTCACCCGGTCTGCTTCGAGATCAGTTCAATCAGCGGCTAAGTCCGCTTAAGTTAAGTACTCACTTCCGCTCCGCGATAAGCATGCGAGTCAATTCGCCCCTTGACCACTTCTGTCTCTGAACTCACTTATCAAGTCTGACCTTTTCCCCGAGATCGGTTCATCACTCGCAAGCCGGCCAGTCAGCGGTTTAGTCAACGAAAAGCAAGTACAATACTTCTACGAAAGGAGCTAACCAACCAAGCTCGGAAATAGGGAAAGACTACCTAAAGACTCCTCAGCTTGTACGCTGCAGGTTATTTCCTTTTTTTTGGCAGCGGGATTTCGCGGTGTCCGGTTCATTCAACCTATTCTTTCTTTGTTGGCGCCCGCTCCGATTCTATAAAACCGAGACTCCGAGACCTAAGAATGATTCTTTGACCGCGGTACCACCACATTCTCTTTCTATTTCATTAATTAGGTTATAACTATTTCCATTTTAACAGCCTTCTAACAAGTTCGGCTTGTTAGTTTCCCGGGAAAGGAAAAGTGCATCAATCGATTATAAATAAATTTGAGTGCATTCGGATACTACCGGTCCAGTTCAGATTGTTAGTCATAGAGTCCCGAAGTACTCATTCATTCTAAGAGCTTGGCCCGGTTCAGATGCCCATTCCTCAACGGGCTCTCCTCTCTATGGTTAGCTAGCCCCCCCAACAAAAATAAACAAGGGCTAGGTTAATACTTACTTTTACTGAATGCTCGCTTAAGGCCTCTACGAGTAGCGCTTTCTATTGGCTAGCCGGATTCCTAAAAGAAAAAAGAATAGTGGTTTCCCGGGCGGACTGACTTAGATTATGTAATAGACGGCTGGCCCAACAAGGACAGTACGAAGCCTCTCAGATCGCGTTAGAACGACTTATATATACGCGCAATTCAATGCGCATTTTTCCGCATTTATAGAGCGAAAAAGGGCTTTCGAGTGGGGATTCGATCGAGGTCAAGAATTGGTCTATGCAAATGGTAGTTGCTCATTTTTCTCCACCCATTTTATCATAATGATTTTCCGATGGATAAGGGGGATCTTCCAGAGAATATAGATCCACTGGAAAAGAGATATTCGTTAGAGAATGGAGATCGAAACAAAGTCTTTTGGTTTGGTAGGCTATTTTTTCTCTTTCTGTATCGGAAAGTCTGTGTAGTGGATATAGCTCATATAAAATAAAAACGTTCTGAAATTGGAAAAAAGGTCTTCCAACGGGGGGACTTGCTTGTACCGCTGTCTAGACAAAGCTAGGATCCATCCTTCGGAGAAGCCAACTCCATGAAGAGCAGGATCTGAGCGAACCAGAGCGATTACACCCAATGTCTTTATCTAGCCTTAAGCCAAAGTAGTCAGTAGTCATTGTTCCTTAGTCCGACCAGAAGCGAGTATTGGCGTGTTGGGGGCCCTTCTCAACTCCGAGTTTTTCAGTTTCTTGGAGAGATTATTATGGTTTTTTTCCTGTCTTCTATAGAAATGGTCTTCCCTTGCTGCATCAGTAAGATACAGCAAGCAAGAGCTAATGGTTTTATATATATGTATGCAGGCTAGGCCTTTTCTTTCGTATCGAGAAAGCCACTTCAGAAAAGAAAGTGGAGCTGCTATGGACGTCTTTGATTGGATGAAGACAGATATATATAGAAAGTGTGCAGTGAGGGGGATCTTTAATTGTAGTCAGTCTTTACTTAACTCGGCCCCAGCAATGCCCAAAAGACTCCCATGCCTTTCTTGGTTGGACCAACCCAACCGGCGATTTCCGACAAGTCTTTCTTCACTTCATTTTTAGAGCAAGAAGCGGAACTACAAGAATTCTCTTTATGATTATGAATAACCCCATTATTTTTCATTACGAAGATGTATCACGTCAGGATCCGTTGCTCAAACCGAATCACGCCAACGTTATGGAAGTTCCTGGATCGTGTGAAATAAGAGTAGTACCAAAGGCACCCTATGATTTTCTAATCAAAAATGGAAAATTGGCTATGGAGATTCCGCGCGGTCAGAAATTCATACAGACACAAAGGGGTTCGACAGGAAAGTCGTTTCGATCCAATCCATTCTTGGGGTCAAATAAAGACAAAGGATATGTCAGTGACCTAGCACGACAAAGCACTCTCCGAGGGCATGGAATGTCTAATTTTTCGGTCAGAATCTCGACAGTAATGTCTCTGTTAGATTCTCCGGTCGAAATACGGGAAAACTCTATTCAATTCTCGATGGAAACGGAGTTTTGCGAATTCTCCCCGGAACTGGAAGATCATTTCGAGATCTTCGAACATATTCGAGGGTTCAATGTGACTATTGTAACTTCGGCCAACACACAAGATGAGACTTTACCACCGTGGAGCGGCTTTTTGCAAAAAGATGAGGGGGAAACTCAGTAAGAGATGTCGGAGAAGCGAAATATACGAGATCACAAACGTAGATTGCTCGCGGCTAAATATGAATTGAGACGAAAGCTTTATAAAGCCTTTTGTAAAGATTCCGATCTTCCTAGTGATATGCGGGACAAACTTCGTTATAAGTTGTCCAAGTTGCCAAGAAATAGTTCCTTTGCACGAGTAAGAAACCGATGTATTTCCACGGGTCGCCCTCGTTCCGTATATGAGTTCTTTCGAATTTCTCGTATCGTTTTTCGTGGATTAGCATCTCGAGGTCCTTTGATGGGCATAAAGAAATCGTCTTGGTAGCAACCGCCAAACCAATAGAACAAGGGTTAGCTCTGCAGCTGGTCCACAAGCAAGGTAAGTAGGTCCATTACCGGCCGGTGGAGGACCGAAAAGACCTAACGGAGTAATCCCTTATCTTATGTAGGCGCTAACTACCAGTTAGTTCTTTCTCTTCTTTCTTTTTCAAGTCACGATCATAATAAAATAAAGGGAAGTTCGCTAACTAAACCGAAATAAGAAGCTGTGGGACTACTTCACGCAGTAAGTCCGGCAAGTAAAGAAGGAGCTCTAGTCGGTTCTTCGGAGTAGGTAATGCCACTAGGTCAGGTTAGCTAAGGGGACTGACTGGTTTCCTTAGGAGTCTTCTCTCCGACTAGCCGGCCTATTAACCTTTCTTAATCTTAAGGCGGGATGGAAGGAGTAGGCTTAGAACCAGCTCTAGCAAGAGAGAAAAGGCAGGAAGGAAGGCTCCAATAGTACCGGTGAGTCGGGCAAGTAGGTAGACTAGCCAAAAAGTGTGAGAAATCGATCGTAAAAAAAAAGTTTTAGGTTCAAACGTGTTACCGCTTCCGGAAGTTCTTCTACCCGCGGGTATTCACTCCAATGAGTCAAGGAAATCGTCTGCAGGCGATTCCGTAGTCCTTGGGAAAAGAGCTAGAGCGAGGGTGGGAATAGACTGCATAAGGAGTAGGCAGCCAAGGCAGGCAAGGATTCAGTCTTAACCTTACAGGAGTAGTAGCTTTCGGTAGACTAGTTTAGGCTTGAGGCGAGGGAAGAAGGAACAAGGATTAGAAAAAGGCTTGAAGCAGGTAAAGTAGTGGGTGACAAAGGAAAGAGAGTCATCCAGTCCCAAAGCTGTCTTCTCTTATTCTTATGAAATTGATAGTTAACAGATCACTCCTACTTACCTGCTACTTATGAATATTCAACTAAATCTGCACATCCAACATCTAGCTTTCCAGTGGATTCTGTATGATATGAGAACGTCTGTGAGTAGACAACATCTGTATCAGTAGCTGACTCAATCGAAAGAAGGGCTTCTGAATTAGCTAAGGAAACCGCCCAGCAATTCCTCTACATCAAGAGCGGGCTCTGCCGTAAGGAATTTTATGGCAACACTTAGATAGAGATCTTGCTGTAAACACAAGAAGTACACGATAAATTTTTAACATTCGTGACCCTCGCAGACGGTCTCGCATCTTCATTTGGCTGGAAGGAAGGAGGAACCCATGTAACATCGGCCGAGAGTGCCCCCCGGCGGATGTAGGTGCAACGGGATAGAACTAGCCTAAGCTCCTTCCTTGCTGTTGCACATCTATCTATCACAGGACACTTCAGAAACTGCAAGGAGAACACAGCACCCATTAGGGGATGTAAGACATAAGCGAGACGAAAAAATTGTTCCCCTGTCTCCGCCAAGGCTTGTTTTTGAACTCCCATCACCCATATGGGGCAATGGGAGTCCACCTCATACAACCCCGTGCCGCTTAACCGGAGTAGGATATAGAACCCTATCTCGCTCTGTCCATACCCGCTAAAGATTGAAAGGTACGAATCATATAGCTAGGCACGAAGTCACTCGAGCAGAAGGCCATGTTAGATAGATAGAACCAAGCCGTAAATGAATACTTCGATAAACAGATTCAAGAAATGACCGATAGATAGAAACGATAAATTGAACGAGGGAGTCATAGAGGCGTGACTGTGAAACCATACTTGGTACAGTTAACAAGGTTGGTACCTATGTTAACGAAAGGACACATCGAGAGGCTGATAGAGTTTTCTTAGATGTCAACCTGTCCTTGTCAGCAACAGTGGCACCGATGGCCAAACAAGTGGCCAGAGATCTGACTTAGAAAGGAATCGAATGACCCTTAGTGCTAAGGTAGTGCTAAGGCACCCCCAGAAAGTCTTCCTTCCGCAAGAGCTGATCTTTCAAACAGTATCGAAAGCCCGTTTATAAGAAATAGTTTATGCCACTCGTACAGCTGAAAAGGCTTAAGAATGGCTCGTCGCAGGGAACTACTTCAAGACTGGAGAATTCTTAGTAAAGTCCACCTTCCACTAGATCTCAGACTGCCGGGAATGAAATAGGATGAAAGTAGGATTCAAAATCTTACCCGGAAACTAGCACTGGATGTAAATAAACTAACCAAAAGGTTTTAGGTGCCCTGTCTTCAAAAGGGATCCCTTTGCTTATGCATGCTGGTAGGTATTTCCATGCGCATAGAAAGTAGACTTCCTTCATGTGTTGGGAGTGTAAATAGAGGCAATATAAGGTTATGCCCACTTGGGTACCCTTGATTCGGGGGTCCTGGACCTCTTTCTCTTGCTGATTCCTCTGTCTCTGTTGATGTTTCATCGGCGAGGCTAAACCGGCCAGTCTGTCTAATCGAGGCCCCTCTTGACGTGGTAAATGAACCTATCGGGGTTCTTTTTCGTACTATCTTTCTTGTGATATCAAGTTGTGTTTCAGACGTAGGGATGGGAAGCCCTGAATGGCTAGCCCCACCCATGTAGAGGTCCCACGCAGTCACCCACCATGATCGGAGCTGAGATTCTTCATACTAGCTTGGCTAGGTCAATCTCTGTACCATCGCTTCTATTTGATGTAATATAGAGATCGGCTAAGCTAAAGGTTTTTCAATGAAAGTAGATGCAGCTTCCCTGGCTTCCACTTCACATGATAGGGCCGTATCTGATGAATCGGATCTTGCCTTTTGAGTTGGCTAGCGCCTGTGCTGTGAAGGCTCGTGCTCAGTAGCTCATTGGCTTTCTTTCTGATAGCCGATGTTCTCTCAAAGACCTTCTTTCTGCCCTTTGAGTTGCCTTCCACTGGCCGATCAATAAGAGTTGGCAAGACTCCATGACTCGGGTTAGGTTAATCAGCTCCACTCCCGATGCTATTGCTATGCTCGAGCCTGATCGCTCATATGAGGACTTCCCTTTTCAATCGGCCGTACCGGGAAGAGTAGAGTCTGACCCGCTTCATTGCCCAAAACCAACCTTTAAAGGAATAGTTGGAACTAATTGCCAGTTTCCCAACTCAAGTCGGGTACTGTTAATTCCAAAACAAACTATAAAAAATATTAGATTTATGAACTATCCACAATACATAACATATTAGGAGATTCAACTACTCACCTTCGTCAAGCCTTGAATTTCATTTCCCCGGATTGGACCATTCCCCATACAGAAAAGCTGGAAAAAGCTTAAAGGCTTTGAAGCGATATTCAGTGGTAGGATTCTACACGTAGTGGTTATAGGACTGAACCCTTCTTGCTCAGCTCGTACCTTGATCCTTTGATCAAACCTTGAACTTGAAAATAGCAAGGGCTTTCCCCGATCTGACTATTGGCTTCTATAAGCTATTTTTCTTACTTGAATGACTTCGTAACCTTCCTGTAGGCATTGCGCACGGCATTCCACCAAGCAATCCATTTAGGTGATGGCAAAATAAGACTTCCATTCATGCATTTCTAACCGAAAACTGCAGATTAGGGGTTCGCAGTGCTTACCCGATAAGTGTTTCCACACATCTCCTTACTTCTGCTAAAATGCAAGTTTGAATCGGGACTGGCACAATGACCAAGCACCATAGTAGAGCGACAGAGTCTATCTATTTATTAAATGAAGGGACCAGAAGTGGTATATCTTTTCCCTAATTACGCATTTTCTTTCTCGGGAAAAAAACCTGGATTTCCTTAAAGCTTCTTTGTGTGATTCCTTTGTTCAAGGAAAGCAACTAAGGAAAGCGGGCTTGGGGCCCCGGGTCTTTAGGGTCAATCAAGTGGCGCTGCGGCCTGGCCTGAAACAAAAGAAAAAACATACACCTCCTATACGAATAAAGCTAGAACTCTTATCTGTCCTATAGACGAGTGAAGTAAGCCATGGGTAGGGGTTACGAACGGATAAGAAGAGGAGCGAAACTCGAAGACCCATCGTGAGAGCAGTCCCCCTTCTCTTTCGAGATGAAGAGTGAGAAGAGGTGACGGGACGAGTCCGGAAAGAAATGGTCTCAGAGGAGCGGAAGGGCTCAAACGAGGAACGAACCCGCTTTCTCTTATGGGCATTCAAGCTTAAAGTCACCAACCCCAACGGACCAAAAGTAAAAGACAGAAGCAACTACTCGGATGATGAGGCATAACCAGATCTCCTTGATTAGGCAGTCCCAAGGAAGGAAACCTTCAGAATGGAATTTGAAAGAGCCTGGATCTCACATTTGGAAGGGTATACGGGATACAGCCCCTATCCTCACTAAGGGAATCAAGTGGAATGTGGGCAGTGGCCACAAGATTTCACTGTGGAATGATTGGTGGTAAACTCAGTGCCACTAACAACAACAACAACCTTATGGTTGCTAACATCATTGATGCTGAGAAGAACTGGAACTTCACCCCGGGACCATAACCTCTGAGCAAACTAATGATATCTACAGCCCCAAACATAATCATATGGAGGATTCACCTTCATGGGGATTAGAAAGTAATGGGAAGTTCTCTGTCAAGAGTGCTTACAACCTGATCAATGATGGCACTCATGCTGGTTCTGTGACAAAGAACCATCCTCACTGGAAATGAAAACTCCCCTATAAAATCATTGGCTTTCTGTCAGTGGTTAGTTTTACATAACCGTATCATGTCCAATAGCCTCAGAGCTCATCGTAACATGTGTGAGTCTCCCATTTGTGACAGATGCTCTTTCTATTCGGAAACCACTGACCATGTGATTCGTTCCTGCCCTAAAGCAAGATATATCTGGAGGATCTTTATCTCCTACGGAAATTTTAAGGTGGTCTCTGACCTCCAAACCCATGACTGGCTGAAGGTGAACTTAGTGGATGAGGGAGATGAACAGGTTGGGGATCTCCCCAGAAAATACTTGTTCAGTTCTATAGTTTGGCACATTTGGAAAGAACGAAAGAATAAAGTTATTAATGGAGAAGAACCAAACACAGCCAAACTATGCTATCAAATCAGAAGCTTTGCAAGGGAAGTTGCCTTTTCCTTCTCTTTGAACTCCCAGAGTAGCTTAACTAAAGAAAGACGACTGATTAGTTGGTCCTATCCTGCTGCAGGTAAGATCAAGCTCAACACTGATGGAAGCGTCAAAGAAGAGTGTGGCAGATATGGGTATGGAAGAGTCATCCGAGATGATAAAGGACAGTGGCTTGGAGGATACTATGGGAAGCTCAACCAGTGCAACAGCCTTGAGGCCGAGCTGCATGCCATTTTGGTTGGTCTGGAACTCATCAGAAGTGATCAACGAAATACTGTCATTGTAGAATCTGACTCTAGCGTAGCAGTCAACCTTGCCAAAGCCCCAAGAGATGAAGGACACCCTATGGCAGTACGAAGTGACTCATAGCTAGCGCAGAGAGGAGTACTCAAACGAGCGAAGCGAAAGGAAATTAGATAGGGCCTTAAGATAAGATCTTTCGTACTATTGATGTGATGTAAATAGAGGCCTTAGTAAAGGGGGAAGGCACTTTGATTTAAGTGACTCATACGGATAAAGAAAGGCCACTCAGCGAGCCCTATAGCGCGCGCATCGGGCTTCAAGAAGCAGACTAGGGCAATAAGGCATTTCAAGCGCTCGCCTTCGGCTCCCTACTCAGGAATTAGCCTAACGGCTGAACTCTTTCTGCACTCAACTAATTATTCTTATTCAATGGAAAAGAAAGTCTTATTAGTAGTTGGGGGGTTCACGTCTCACCGCATGTTCCCAACTGACCTGCTGACCTTAAGGAGCTAGATTGTTTAAATTCTTCTATTCACTTAGCACTACTCACCCTTCTCTCTTCGATTAAAGGAAAGAAAGATAGCAAGATTGATGATAAAAAGGAAACCCTAGCCAAGGTTCCCTCTCTTATTCAATGAAAGCATTCCAGTGCTCAATATCGAGAGTAGTCCCCTGCTCACTAAGAGCCATTCTGACTCACGTTCACACACGAGCCATTCTCCATCTATGATAATAAAATATGCACCTTCAATAGTAATGAACAAAGGGATTGATTGTTTAGTAAAGAAATAGGCCCGCCATCTGCTAGCATTAGTACTTCGAGAGAGAAATATGAGAGCAAAAAAAAGGAAGGCGAGGAACAAGAGATACAGGTACAGCAACCAGAAAAAAGCTTTTTACTCTAGGCTTAGTCCTATACGCTAACCAAAGCCAAAGCCATCATCGGTCAGCCTTGAGATTGGGATCAGCTTCACTACCTCCAGAGTCTAGAAAGTCAGTTACTTACTTTTACTTTGGCCAAGAGATTGAAACATCTATCCTTCCTTCTTGAATTGCTTCCTTATTTTATTCAATTAAGACGGGTGACCCAATTCTGAATCTTATTCAATTGATAAGTAAAGTAAGGTAAGTCTAAGGAGTTCAAAGTGGATTACAGGAGATAGCCCTATCTTTCTCTCCAGGAAACTCCGAACTCCACTTCTTATCTTCTAACTCATGTGCTATTAACTCAATAATATCAGAATAGAGCGAGGATAGCATCCTTTCATGAAGTAGGAAATAACACCAATAATAGAATCAATAAGAAGGATTAGGCTTTCCTACCTTTCTAATTTCAAAGAAACAACAGGGCAGGGGAAGAGAATCAGGGAAGCCCTTAAAGAATAGATTCCTGCAGGTATGAATATCCGGATTCATGCATTTAAACTCAGCGACTTGGATTGATGCCTATCGGCAACTGAGCTCTCACGGGTTTTTTTTTTTTAACAAGATGTTTTTAACCGACTCACAGTACCATGGATGACTTTCCAGCAAGTGGTACTGGGGATAATAATAGACTTCCTAAGGGTATTCAACTATACGACCCATGAAAAGAAAGACTACAAGGCTACTTCCCCTGCCTTCGTCACATTCCCATTATCCCTTAACAGCTGACAGCATTTAGCAAGTCATCAAGGATTGGGGGGGATTCTCTCATGCAATAACATTCTTTCAGGATAGGAAAGAAGGCAATCCTGGGCCGTATCCCTCAACGCAACCCTCTATAGGGATGCAGTGCGCGCGTAGCGTGGTGGATTATTATGGGGCCAGGACTCAGCAATGTTCCTATAAGCCGAGTACAAAGTTCATCCATCCAGACTATGGAGAATTAAGGCATAAAGATGTGCCTTTCCGCAACTATTATCAACCAAGGATATAAAGGCTCTCGCACTAGTTGTTCTGTAAGAAGGGCTTTCATTAGCGTGAGAAGGCGGTATCCTTTGGCTCCAATATTCCGGCTCCGTTAGCTTCTGCTTCTGTGGCTCCCTCTTCAGGATCCCCCGGTGAAGGTACCCAAGCTTCTCACACGGTGACTCCGATGTCTCCCTTGAAACCAAGCAGTTCTGCTAAGGGAATGTCCCCTATCCTTAATTGAATCTTGCCTGAATTTGCCAGTATTCTTACGTATACGAACCTTCTTCCTCAGTTGCCCTCAATCAGTTCGGTCTCTACTTCGAGTGGCTCCTCGCGCCTTGCGCGTCGTGCATTGCTCGGTTCTCTTAAAAGCCTACTCGGTGCTCTGCCAATGAGGGTTCCCGGTCTCAGAGCCTAAGTACTGAAATTGCCCCCACATCCAGTTTAAGGCTTTGACAAGAGGTGATTCTCAAAGCACTCCGGGATCCGCATACTTTTCTAGATCAAAGTCTTGCGGCAGTTAGCCAGAACTTGGATACTTTGAAGGATCCTCTCCAGATCGTAAGGAATCTATCTGAAGATAGTGGAATTTCCACTGAGGGGAAGGTGGATTCATCCTCCAAGCTTGAAGAGGAAATGAATATGACAGTGGGGGAAGTACTCAGTGCTACTAAGAGTCAGAATGAAATTGACTCCAAAATCCAGACCTTCATTCAGCAATCGACCAAAGCCCGTCGTGAGTCCGTGGCAGTGTGCGAGAAAAGAGAGAACGATTTAGACTCAATGGAGGCCGAGGCTGAAAATCAATCTAAAGGAAAGGATCAGATTCCGAGGCTCCAGGAGCAGTTGGCCGCCGTAGAGAAGAGGCGGAGTGATCTTACTCGGGATTATGATTCTTTGATGACCGAGTTAGAGCCCAAACTTCAGAGTCTGAAAGATTCCAACTTGGAGGAGCGGGTTGAAGAGTCTGAACAGGCTGCAATCAGAGCCTGGGAGGACATTAAGAAAGCAGTTGCCGAAATCTTCTGGAAGGTTTGAATGAGCTTGATTAGGCCCGTTTTCACGGCCTTGAGCATTGAAAAATTTCCCATTTATGGACCGAATGTGGGACTTACCTTCCATATCCATCAAATGATAGGCTCCGTTGGGCAGTCAAGTTTGGATCACAAAGGGGCCTTCCAAAGTTGGGGACCATTTTCCAAACTTTTGATCCTTTCTAGAGGTAGGATAGTTTTCCATACCCATTTTCCTTCCTCAAAAGATTTAGGCTTTACTTTCTTGTTGTAGGCTCTAGCTATTCTCATCTTCTGAACCCTTATATGATCCAAGGCCAGTAGCCTCATTTCATCAAGACTATCCAATTCGGCAAACATAGCCTCATTGTAGTCTCCTGGAGTCAAGTTATTTTGATAGGCTACTCTGAGAAACTTAACTGTGATCTCCATTGGAAGTACGGCATCGTGGCCATAGGTTAAGGGTTCGGAAGCCTCACCCAAACCACCACTGTCTCAATAGAAGCTTCCTCAGAGTCGAAATTGGGTTGCCATTGCCTCACCGTAATGTACTGGTCAGCCACCATCCAAGGACCATCAAAGAGCACATGGTCATAATCTTCTTCACTTTCAAACTTAACCAAGAAAAAGTCATTGCCCAGGTCAGTAACCATAAACGGTGATTTCAGCTTCCGCTTCTACGTCTCACCATGAAGTTGTAACCCAGTCTCTTACCCAAGCACTTGATAATCAGTAATTTCCTCCAGGGCAGCCTCATCCTTCTTTTGTCTTGTCCTCCGCGGATACTCTAATAGTGGGGCAGTCCTCCTCTTCGTCGGAATCAAGTTCTTCCTCAGATGAGTACTCCTCCTCACACCAGTCCACCATAGTACTCTCCTCAACAGGGAGACCCACCACCTTCTCTTTATACGAGAACTTTCTGGTATCCCCTCCTCGGCCCTCCACAAACACACCCCCAGAACCAGTATCCCCCTTCGCACCTTTTTGAGTTCTTTTGGCTGTAGCTCTTCGTCGTCCAGGTGCATTTGATTTTACCCAGAACTTCTGTCCATGAATGATATGGCTTCAAAAGCAACTGTTGCCGTCAATTATGAGTTCGCTTATTGGTAAGGGGAAGTCATCTTTAAGGCAAGCTGCATTTAGGTCTCTGAAGTCGACACACACTCGTACTTGTCCGTTCTTCTTGCGTACTGGCACAATGTTGGAAATGAAACCCACGGGGGTATTTCCTTTCTTTTCTCGAGCTCCTGTCTCCTTCTATAGTTCGTCTGTAAGGCTTCATTCAGAAATGAAAGGGCTGCCTTTTCTGGGCGTAACCCCTGACTGGTATTCCAGAGCGTCTCTTTCCTTTTATATCTTCGTAACCCATCATCTGGTCTTCGATGGCTCAAAGCGGGGTCTTGTGACCATGCCTTCCCGCTCCTTTTTCTGGTCGTTTTGGCCCCTTGAAGGCATAGTCTTTTACCCGGGCGCAAGCCTTCTTCTTTCCGAACTAAAAGGGGAGCGTTGGTTTGCTGTGTGGGTGGTAGGTCTTTTTTATTCAGTGGTCAGTGTTGGTAATGTTAGAGCGCCAAGCGCAGGAATGAAAGCGGTGCCCCTTCTATTAGACGTCGGACACTATTCTTGTAGAATGTTAGGACTGGGTTGGAGCCTGCAGGGACCTCTTTACATAGCCGAACGGGCCTTTCTCTCTTTCTCTAGTGAAAGCGTTCGTAGAGGCCTTCTTATTTAATGGTCAACCCGGCTGGTTTAGTCATTTTTTTTTTTCTCCTAGCTTCAAAGCGGTCTTCTCCTAATGACAGAGGCCTCCTATAATGGATCAAGTTGCTATATGGAAAAGCTTTGTTCTACCCCTGTTATGGGTCTGAGGTCATCGGCCTCCATTTGCGTGGGTTTTGGAAAGCAGACTTTTGATCCTTCATTTTGAAGGTTGGGGACTTATTCGACTGTAGAATATTAGGATCTTCCAGTGAGAAAGAGGAGCCCTCGTGTCCCTTCCTGAATCAGGCGTCAGTCTTTCTCATGTTCGAGGTCTCGGTGGTTCCTTGGCTAAGTCTGAAAGTCGGTCCTACCATTCTTCCATCTCCGTGTCCCACGTAAGAGAAGGGTCGTATCTCTACTAGTGAGTTAAGCGCGTAAAGAGCAACTTAAACAGCCGGTCAGCTAGGAATGAAAGCGACGTACTCTTATATATATATGCATTTGTAAGCACCAGCGTTTACGCCGCGATAGTAGAATCAAGACAAAAAGCAAGACAGGAAAGAAAGAGTTAGATCCTTGAGTGCGTGAAGGTAGGGCAAGGTAATGCGGGGAATGCCACGACTCTTAGATGTTTAAATCCTTTCTTAGGGATGGCATGTGTAACCCCTTATAAGAGTAAGGGGCGTAGCGAGAGAGAGAGATAGCTAACCTAGCCTTGTCCAGTAAGACACTAGGCAGAATCATCCAATGGACCATCACAGCAATACAACGTGCCGGATTTACTTATGGTGGAAAAACCAGTTGGTTGCGATCTGTTACCTCAGGGAACCTACCGTCGCTAATCGCTGTGGGCGGCATCGTGTGAACGACGCCCTAGTTGACCCGAAGCTTGGTGGCACGGGCGGATGCATGAATGTTCCCCGTCTAAGTGGCGCAGCCCGGAGCTAGCATTCGACTTTGAATGCTGAAAGGCTGTGAGGCAAAACTAGTATGGTCTCTTCGGAGCCTGGGGTATTCTGAGTGGGCGTGTGACTAAGCAACAAAAGGACAATGCTCGGGAATGGGCGCCTCTTACCCTATTACTGGAATAGCGGGGCTGCTTCTTAAAGCGTTCGTGTCCCTCACGTGATCATCTCCTACCCTCTGCTCCCTTTCCCTTTCGGGATGAGGAGGCCTATGAGCCGTTAGTGGCTAGAAGAGCTCCGGTTCCTTTCGCAAGCCAGCCAGTCAATTAACAAGGTCCGGGACTGTCACTGCTCATTGGTGAGCGCAAAGGAAGCAAGGCCATGAGCACTAACGCTCAGAAAGTTACCAACTGACTAAAGACAGAATCCTGAGCGAGCCGAGTCGGTGATGGCCAGATTCGCCCCGAGCGGATTGGAATGCACCGGGGTTCGGGTGCGCTTCTTCTTCCTGCTGGTTCAGGGGAGCTTAGGCTCTAATCTTCTATGATTATTCAGACAGCAATCGAATTAAATGTGTGGGGCATTTCTCTCTGGTTCAAATGGCATATATAACAGACTTGGCTGAAGACGGACTTTAAGGTTTGTTTGTTGAAGTAAGGACACAAGGACCCTTAATGTGCCCTTGCGCTGTGCTTCTATCTTGAAACCGTCCTTAAACGGAGAGTCACTTCGCTGATGAAGATGGGGAACCCCCTTAGCCATACATAGGGTTCGCTCTTCCCATGTTGTCAGAATGGGGGCTTCTTTCTTTGACTTCAAGCCTTCAAATCCAGATCGGAAAATTGCGAGAAGGTTTAAGCGGGGTAGAGTAATGGTGAACTCATCAGGCTCATGACTGTTCTCAGCGACCTTGCTTGGTCATAAATTTGGAGAGTTTGCTTCTACACGGAAACGAAGACTTTCGAGAACAAATATTAAACCGGGAAGAAAAAAGGGGAAAAAGTCAATTTAATAAAGTCTAAATATGGCACGAAAGGGAAATCCGATTTCGGTAAGACTCGATCTGAATCGTAGTTCAGATTCAAGTCGGTTCAGTGAGGGCGACCGCGAAAGTCACCGAATGGGTCAGTCTTTTCCTTCAGTTTGTCCTATATTAAAAAAAAAAGCGTGGGAGGACGTTGCAGGGACGGACACGACTTCTTCGAACGCTAGAAGACCACTGGAAGACACCCGGGACCAGAGCATGTCGTGAAAGAAGCACACTGGGCGGGCGTGCTTCGACCGTGTCTCCGGGGCACAGTTGAATGTAGATATCATCAACGCGAGGTGCAGGATACCAGGCCGAGATACCCGGGCAACTACTCCCCTATGTGCCGCTCGCTAGCGCATCCAGGGCCCCGGCGCCCAGCTCCGCTGGAGAGGCCTAGCCTGATCTGAGAAGTGCTAATTCGGTTCGGATAGACTTCATTCAAGAACGCCGCCGCCCCTGGAATCAATAAGAAAACAAGTGCTAAGTTTCAGATCAGTGAATAAACCGAAACGAAAGAAGAAAGAGACGTTTCTCGCTCGGCGCCTAAAGCGCACTATGCTCCGCTTCAACAAATGAGAGTTTTCGGTGGAACCGGTGAACCACGCGAGCTGGTTAGATGCGTGGGACAGAGGGCTCGTAGTACCTGCTAGCGCAGCTATGCAGTGGAAGGGAAGGAGCCTAAATCGACCCCCTTCTTTTTTTTCTTTTAAAAAGAAAAAGCAGTACAAAGAGATTAGACTCTCGGATGAGACTAAGCAGCCACCGACCGTTCCGACGCGCCCCTGACCTATCTTGATTAAGACCGAAAACCTATCTAAAATGGAGCGGCTGTCAAACAAATGATAGAATGGAAAATTTAGATATAACCACTAGTAGGGATATGGATGGAGTCTCGCTCAGTAAAGAGAGTTGTAGATTCGTAGAAAAGGAGAGAGAAGCCTTGACTTTCTATGTTATTAGTAAAGAAGCGCTAACGCTGCAATCTTTCTAAAGCAAGAAGCGAGAAACTTGACTTTGAGAAATAAGGTGCTTGTTGCCGCTTTATTTGTAAGTCAACTTTTTTTATATCATATCAATAAAGGTAGTGTACTTGCTTACTTGTTAGAGTAAGGGGAAAGGTTGCTTTTTTTTTTAATTATTATAGCGTTAGCGCTTTAGTTTTCAATAAGGACGTTTAGGCTTGACTAATAACATAGAAATTTGAAATCAGGGTGCGCAGGTTTGGAACCCTATACATAGGCCCTTTCCTTTCAAATGACAACTGCCTCTTCCTGCTGCGAAGGCCTTGCACGAAACCAACCCCCCCACACCCCCGATCAAGTACCAGTTGTTTCGCTGGTAGGCCCACTTAGGTTAGGGGCATTGTCCCTCAGTTCTTACCAACCTCCGGTTGTAATCGACATGTTGCTAACTTCAACTCGGTTGAATAAAAATCATTGATTCCCTTTGCTGTCCATTTCTTATTCATTCAGGGCGCTCGGCCGGTGCTCCTTTTTCAAACCAGAACAACTCTGAACGTTAGGGAAGATAAGGGAAGACCACCTGAGCGAACCGACCGAGGGGACTTGACTTATTCGAACCGAACGATAGCGGCTTAAAGCTAAGCCTATCACGAGCAGCGTCGCTGCTTGATCGGCGGGGAGAAACATCTCAAAGTATGGGGCAAAGGATCAAGCGCTTTGACTTTGTCTCCCGGGATTCACCACAGGTTGGGTTTGAGAGCCGTGTGATGGGTGACTATCCAGCACGGTTCGGAGAGCACTTTTAGTCTGCGTTGGTGAATGGAAGCCCCTCTATCAAGCAAGAAAGAAGCGGCTATTCCCACGGCGGAGTCACCATTGACTCTATTTATTATTATGGTAAATCGGTTTATCAAGATGTCAATCTGAGATCTTATTTCGGTTCGATACGTCCACCTACGAGACTCACCTTTGGCTTTCGTCTCGGTAGGTGTATTATTATACATTTTCCCAAAAGAACATTCATTCATTTCTTTCTTCCCCGTCGACCACGACGACGGAAACGACGCGAAAAATCCAGACCCGGCCGGTGGTGGGCATTTGGGAAAGTCGGGCCGATCGGGTGTCTTCATTCAAGCGACAATACAGAAGAAGAACGAAACGAAGTGAGAGGCCGGAGGGCAGGGAAAAGAGTCGAGTCGATCAGGCTCGACGACCGGGAGAAGCAAAACGAAATTAGGATTTGGCCGAAAAAGAAGCAACGCTATGGATACCATGACCGATCACCATCGATAAAGAAGAATCTTTCTAAATCACTTCGGGTCAGCGGGGCCTTCAAGCATCCGAAATACGCCTGGGTTGTAAATGACATAAGAAAAACGAAGTTATTCAAGTTCTTTTTCCCCAAGAAGTCCCGCTCCGACGGCCCGACGAGTCATCTATTTAAAAGGACCCTCCCTGCAGCGCGCCCCTCCTTGAATTATTCGGTCATGCAATACTTATTGAATACAAAGAACCAAATTCATTTCGACCCCGTCGTAGTTCTCAATCATTTCGTGGCACCGGGCGTGGCTGAACCATCTACGATGGGGGGAGCGAATGCGCAGGGAAGAAGCTTAGATAAGAGAATACGTTCTCGCATCGCTTTTTTTGTAGAAAGCTCGACCAGCGAGAAAAAGTGTTTGGCCGAAGCCAAAAAGAGGTTGACCCACTTCATTCGCTTGGCGAATGATCTTCGCTTCGCGGGAACAACAAAAACCACCATCTCGCTCTTTCCTTTCTTCGGTGCTACCTTTTTCTTTCCAAGGGATAGAGTTGGGATGTATAATAACCTTTTTTTTGAGGATGCCCGGGAACAACTCCTGGGTCAATTAAGGATCAAATGTCGGAACCTCAGGGGTAAGGATAAGGTAATGGAATTGATAGATAAATTCATAGACCTAGGTAGGATAGGAGAATTGATAAAGGGAATAGAGATGATGATAGAGATCATACTGAGAAACAGAAGAATTCCGTACGGGTACAACTCTTATTTGAACGAAGTGAAAAAAATGCGATCTTTGTTGTCTAATAGAACAAACACTAATACCTTAATTGAGTCGGTCAAGATCAAATCTGTTTATCAAAGTGCTTCTCCGATTGCTCAAGACATCTCTTTTCAACTGAGAAAGAAAAGAAGATCATTTCGTTCCATTTTTAGTAAAATAGTGAAGGATATTCCATTAGTAATGAAAAAAGGGGTTGAGGGGATCCGTATATGTTGTTCAGGTCGATCAAAGGGCGCAGAAATAGCTAGAACTGAATGCGGAAAGTATGGAAAAACATCTCGTAATGTATTTAACCAGAAAATCGATTATGCTTCTGCGGAAGTATCTACTCGTTACGGAATCTCAGGTGTCAAAGTGTGGATTTCATATAGTCAAAAAAAGGGGGGACGTGCTATATCCGAAACGTACGAAATATAGTAAATATCGTAAAGGCAGATGTAGTAGGGGTTGCAAACCAGACGGTACACAACTTGGTTTTGGAAGATATGGCACTAAAAGTTGTAGAGCTGGTCGTCTTTCATATCGAGCCATTGAAGCAGCGCGTCGGGCTATAATCGGACAATTCCATCGTGCTATGAGCGGACAATTCCGAAAAAATGGTAAGATATGGGTAAGAGTTCTCGCGGATCTCCCTATTACCGGGAAACCTACAGAAGTCAGAATGGGAAGAGGAAAAGGAAATCCTACGGGTTGGATTGCTCGTGTGTCCACGGGACAAATCCCATTTGAAATGGATGGTGTGAGTTTGTCAAATGCTCGGCAAGCCGCTACATTAGCGGCGCATAAACCATGTTCGTCAACCAAGTTTGTTCAGTGGTCGTAACGTAATTGGTTAGTGGGGAAAAACCGGGCCGGGATTCAAAAGAATTAGGCGAAGTGTTTGTTCCTGAACGACGGAAGTGGAAAGACACTAAAGGAGAGGGATATACTCTTTTGTTTGTAATCGCCGAAATTGTACGACGAACCTTTTTGTTCCAGGCGTACGACCCGGATGCGTTACGGTTTTTTTAGTTCTTTCTGGTACTCTTTCCTGTGATTGTATTGGATATAAATATTTATGATCACAAGGTGGTGCTTGGGCAGGTCTTCTCTGATTACGTTCGGACGTGACAGGGAAGCCAGGAGGTCCAGGGACATAGCCGACCGATGCATTCCCCATCCAGCACTTAACCGACGAAAGAGAGGGGAAGGCAGCCCCCGCCTAATCACTTGAGATGCTGAACTCTGGTGGAGGACGAAATAGAAGGATATTCTGGCTGGGAGATGTACCATCAACACTGGGGAAGACCTCAAGCGGGAGTTGAAGGTGCAGTTAGTCAAGCCTACAGTTCGAATACCGCAGTTAGTCAGTACGGCAAGTAGAAAGGCAAAGAAGTAAGCTAGGCGATTACCTTCTGTAATAGGAAGTAGGCACCAGCACCAGTTCCGGTAGTAGTTACTGTAAAACTGCTTTGAAAAGAGTTCCAACTTCAATCAAGATTGACCCCTTAGGACTGGTACCTTGTCTGCCTGCCGGCTTCCCCGATTTTGAGAACATTCGACTGCTACGTTCAAGAAAGCTTGAAAGGTAACGTAGTTATGAAGTAAAAAGGGATGCGCGTCTTCCTTTTAGAGAGTTTAAAAGGCCTGGACATCGTATCCCAATAGTAGGCCTAACGAGTGGTACTTTTTTTTATTTGATGGCATTCTAGTTCTAGATAGTTTCCAGCTTATGATCTTCCCAACGACCGGTAATTCCTTATCCGTAAAGCAGTAAACCCAGTAAGAAAGGCAATGGCAATCAAGTAAAGCAGGAAAGTCATCAGGCTAAGAGCCTCTTCTTGCAACAGACGTGGCCTAATTGCTAAATCAGTTCCTTCCCTCCCTCACAACCTAGTCTGCTCGTGGTCATGGAAAGCCCGTTTTTTTGGCATAACTGCCTCTAGCAGCTCCTTCTGTAAGACCTTGGTCAATCAGTTCCTTTTACTCATATTCATGTGCTGCGGATTCTCGAACAAGAACAGCAGATTCAATGCCATCCTCTTATACTAGTGATTCATGCGCGAAGACAGCCTCTTCTGGGCATGTCCCTGAGACTAGTGCAATCCGGGCATTTCGGGATAAAACCGTTAGCAAGAAATCCCTCTCGCCAAGATACCGCAGTTCGGTCTCTGATACGATTCTCAGAATTTACCTGCCCATTAGCAACGTATGCTAAGTGATTATTACGCAATAAGATAAGTGAAGTGCGCTAAAAGAGACCTCATAGCTCGCAAAGTAAAGTAGATTGGGCATTCCTATGGTTGATAAGCTCCGACTTCTTCTTCTCCCTTCCCCACATCTGATTCGGGGGATTCGGGATAAATAGGTGCTGTAGCCCCGGTTCGTTAGCATTCCGCCCTTCAAACTTGGCAACACCAGAAGTCATCATTTCAACGGCAAACTCTATTCCGCCTTCACAACACGTTCCTAAGCGCTTGGCTTGTCTTCTTAGGTTCCCAACCGACCTGTACATTAAATATCGAAATCCGTTACAGAAGAGAATTAACATAACGAGGCTTGGAGTATCTAAAACTAAGTCCAGCGAACTGGAAGTCTCTTCAGACTCCCTCATTGCTTGGCTATCGAAGTGGACTTGTACATTGATAGCCTTTCGCGTGCGTCGACACGACATGCTTACCTTTCTTGCTTTTACCCTTCTTCTCCCTCGGCTGGAAGGAATAGAAAGAACACTACTATCATAAAGAAAGCCGGGGGAACTCCTATATATTACAGCGGGAGAAATTCCAACATGAAAGAAAGCAAGACCCATCCTAAAAATAAATATCATTGAATAAAGGTACAAGGCTCTAAGAGAGAGCCATGCCATGAAATGAAGGAGAGACCCGAACAGAGACTGGGACGAACAAACAGAGACGCGAAGCGCATCGAAGAGCTTCGTTAAGCCCGTTCATTCTGTACGTAATATAATTAATATCCCACTGGTCGATCAATCAATGAAAGAATTCCTACAATTGTGGTGGTACCAACATGGCCAGTTAGCTCAGAAACCCTCTACCCACTATAAGAAAAAAAAGTAGAGGCGCTTACCCACTCTAATAGTTCGCCTTACGGCTCACCTTGGAAGTATGGCTTACCTGAAAAACTTCCACTCCCCTCGTTGACAATCACCAATGAACTACGACCACGGCCAAGATTCCGTCTACCACGACCTCGCGCGGTAACCTGTGTTGCTTTAAAATAAAAACCGTTATGGTACTGTTGTCACCAGTCCTCTGGCCTTGGGAAGGCCACCTCCTACAATAGGTCATTGAAGGCGAAAATCCGACGGATCAACCGTTACGGGACAGAAGCTTGAGCACTCAATCTGTCTCTGTTGCTGCTTCCCCTATCAATGGTAACATTGATCAATCAATTTACGGGCGGAACCTTCCTTTAAGTCTATCGAGTGCCTGACTTCGTCCCTCCAACCCGAGGGGAGGACCGCCCAGCCACAAGAAGGAATGGAATTGAACTGATCGAGCCTAGTTAGTAGTCAACAATATAGTGAGCAACCCGATTCCTCGACTCCTTGAAAGCTAAATATGAATCTTCAGGAAGCCTTGGACTACGGATTGGCGTCGACTACACCTGGGATTTTTTACTTGCTAGTAGAGGGGAGACGTAGTCTGGCTCGACCAACAATTGATCCTATTGGACGGCCTACTACTAATAAGCTGGAAGCTGGGCTAGCTCAATAGAAGGGGCGCGTAGGAAGGGTCCCGTGGTTGCTCTCTTGAGTGGTATTCCTTCGGTTCCGAAGAGTCTTTCAGATAGTATTCCCAGGTGGTTCTCTTCTCTCAAATAGGGAGTGCTCTCTGCTCCAGGTGGCAGACTATCGAGTGGTACTAGAACATGGACTAATGTGAATAGTAGGGGGGCTAAAGGCGAGTGAAGTGAGATGGGCTATCCTATCCAAACAGAGCAAGGGAAGTCGAGAGGCGGGAAACTGAATGCGTGAAGCAAGAAGCCATGGCTTTCTCGGATCGTAAGCAAGGGATACAGAAAGCAAGAGTCAAAGAGGACATGGAGGAGGTAAGGAAGCAAATTCATTCTTTGCCGAATCCAGAAGGTGGGTCTCCAACAGCAGAAGTCTCATCATCATAAACAACAGGAGGATCGGCTTCCAAAGAAGCATATGAAGAATTGGAGAAGATGATGCCACTGTATAGTAATCCGCCGAATCTGAAGTCGAATTTTAAGGAACTAGAAAAGCAGCTAAAGCCGAGCCAGACACTGTTTAATCATATAAAGCTAGAGCTGAGGGTCACACAGCAGTTAGAGCTTTAAGCTAGCGCTCCGACCGGCCCTATGGGAAAAGATAAATATGGTGGTTTGTGGGCTAGGGCGTTTCCATCAGTTTTTCCGTAGTAATAGAAAGAGGTTGTTCCTGTTTACAACCAGCCTTTCTAATCTCAAATGCATTGATTTAGAAAAGGAGGAACCCACGCTCACGCTCATAGCCCTTTTTGGGTCCCATACCATTACCTCATCGGAGAAAACCTTGCCTACCATTAGAGCTCCTTCATTTGTTTGCCAGAATCCATCAATAGGGCTTTCGGAGAGAAGGCCAACCCTGTACTTCCTATGACTTAATACCGAATTTGCGGCTCGATCCCAGACCTAGGCGCAAGGGAATTGATTTAGGTAGGGCTCAAGGCCGAGCTCTTAAATATTGGCAACCCCAGCAGCAAGCCTAGCCCTTAATGCTTTGAAGCCTGCTTCACTTCAAAATAGTTGCGTAGGTAGACTATAAGGAAGAGTTTCCGGGTTTAAAGAAGAAGACAGATTTATGCCATTAAACAGACTTTCCTCTCCTCTTTCTATTTCTTTCCTTTGTCAAGAGAGCTAGATGAGATGCTAAGAACAGAAAGAACAGGCTGCCACAAAGACGAAGCCACAAGGCAGAAGGAGAAGAAAAGAAAGAAGAAAAAGGAGTTAACCTGCATTAAACAGCTTTTAGCTGCTTTTTGCCAGTCACAAGAGAGATAGTGAGATGTTCCCTAAGAATAGCTCACCTATCGAACGATCCAACTTATTATTCCTTAATACTAAACCTGTTAGCACCAGTGAATAGTACTTGGCTAGTATTAAAACCTCTTCTTGTTGCTGTTAGACCTCGTTAGCACTACCCTTCCTTTCCTCCTGAAAGTTGTTGTAGGAGTGAAGGCTAGAAGGTATTGGCCGTTCTTCCTCAATGACCCGTCATTAGGATTTCTGACGGTCTTATTTCCGGTGAATCTAACCCCCTAATTAAAGAAGAGAGCTAGTCCAGCAGAGCTAACTGCTAACTCTTTCCCGCCCTCGTCAGCTGCCCTTGCTAGGCTGCTAGCTAGAAATGCCTTGTTATACGATGCGATGATAGTTGCTACAGTTAATTCACCTATCGAACGAGTCTTGCAGCTAGAGCAGTAGATAAAGAGTTCCTCTTCTTTCTGGCTCTTAGCCCTATACGCTTCCGCCCCGCCCTCAGTCTGACTAACCTTTCTCCGTTCTGCATGATACAAGTTATCATTCATAAGGTACTTTCGAAGGGACTCTATTCTCAATTCAATTGAATTGAGTACCACCCTTCCCGCCAGTCTGCCCTTCCGAGCCGAGGGCTTACCACTAGCGGCACACTGACTATATCGACGTTTGAAAGAAGACGCTCGAAAGAGCTTAAAGAGAAGATAAACGCTATTCGGAGAAAACTTCATACATACGTATCCCTATAGAGATTCCTTTTGAATAAGCTAAAAACATCCTTCGTCAGCTACGAGTTCGCACCCCAACCAACTAAGGTCAACAAATAATGGATTATATAGCAGTTGTCAGGCCTCCAACAGGCTCACTACCGAGTTCTAGCTCGATGCGAAGAATAGTAAGGAAGCCGACAGGATGATTGACCTAATATGCACTTTACTAGTGGGATAACTTTTTTATGACTATCCTGGGATGAGTGTGTGGTAGTAGAAGATGCAGCAAAGCAGACTTCCCCTTTTAGTACTAGAAGACGGGAGCTTGCGGTTGTGTGTAGACTACCGAGCTCTCAACAAGGTGACCGTTCGCAACTAGTCTGATAGCATACTTAAGCTTAAATCAATTCCATTCCTTTCCGTGCCGGTCAGCTAGGCCCACTAAGGCTAAGTGATAGAGTAAGGTGCGAAGCGAAGTCATATCGTAGTCAGTTAAGCGAGAGTACATAAGCTCGGGAAGCAGCACAAGCGAAGTACTCGAGTGAAGAAAGAAGAGAGAGGGAATGCTTTGCCAGCGAACCAGTAGCAATCCGGTTCAAAGCCAGTAGCACGATTGCAGTTCCTCGGTCTCAGTCCTGCGAGCGAAAGGTGCCAAGCTAAAGTAAGAGAATCCGCTGCAAGTGCAAGATCGGACGTTAATCAGGAAGCATACAGCAGCAAGCACACATCTTTGCGGTCCTTCTAAACCTTATTATATTAAGCCGATGTCAGCCTTTAGGGTACATCCTACCCTAATCTTGAGTGTTGAACCATAGGTTCGGTACAAGAGGAATCCTTCAACAACTCGGTTCGCCGTCAGTTTGCAAACCGTAGGTGGGTGCGAACTACTAGTAGAGGCCCGTCCAGGGATCCGCGTGACTAACGCCATGGCCAAATTACCTCCCGGATGGGGAACCTCATGCCCTTATCCACTTTAAAGGGTTTAGGCAACTTAAAAGTTCCTGAAGCTTTACACGATGGGGGATGAGAGAAGGGTTTACACCATGAAAGTAGTTGAGCCCGTACACATGAAGCCATTAGTGCAAAAGGAACGGGTCCTTGATCCTCGCTGCTCCAGATAACGAATACAAAGAAATAAGGATAAGAAGTAACGTACGGCGCTGCCGAAGGAGCTCTTTAAAGAGCCCATCTTGGATACTCAAGAAAGGAGTGGCTAGACAGGCAACCAAAGAATGAGGAGCTATAATTCAACTAGCACTCGAGTCAAGCAAGACGGGAATGTTCCAACAGTAAGGGGGGGAATTTCAACTAGTAAGATAAGGTTTTTAAGAAAAGAATTTACAGATGGGATAGCGCTTTTATTTTAATTCATTTTAAGAGCATCTAATCCTTCTTTTCGAGAAGGAAGTAAGTGTAGCTTTGAAAGCAGCAAGGAGTGATTGCCAACTTGATGTGTCCGTCGATAATAGAATCTTTCTCTCCTATCTATTACAGTTGAGGACAAAAAGACGGGGCTTTGAGATTCGGTTAGGGAGTGACGGGTGAAGTTTAACGGCCAACTTCCATTACATTACTTGACTATCGTACCACGGGTTCGATTCCCGTAAGGGATCCCACTATCTTGCTAAGGAAAGGACCGGGCAGATATTATGTATAACTGGTAGACTGGCGGCTACCCACTTGTAACTTTAGGGAACCTGGCCTGTCAGTATACATTAGTTGCGTTGAAAGACTCCTCCTGCCGAGGAGAAGGTAAGGAGACTACTACTAGCGATACCAAGCCAAGGTTGAAAGAGAAAAATAACAGGCAGCTGGTGAACCATACCGAGCTAAAGCAAGGTACGACGCTATCAAGCTTTGTTAGTACTCGACTGAAAAGGGGGGGGGTTTGCCCTTGAGACCTCGTCAACTACTTAGTCTTCTAGAAAAAGAGAAAGCACAACAACCTTGATCTGCGGCTTTGAACCGATTGGAGGGAGTTCTAAGGATCGTAGCGTAGGCCAAGCTGGGAACTCAATTAGACTTTCCCAGCTAGGGAGGGTGGGTTTAGCCCCTATCTCTTGATTGATCTGATCAGGCGCTTGCTTTTTCCCAGTCAAGTAAGTACCCAGTACAGCTCTGTAAGTACAGTCACAAGTAAGCACTAGCTCTTACAGCAAACAGCAATAGCTACAAGTACAGCTCGCTCTGTAAGTCCACTAGCAAGACACCAGTACAGAAAGTAAGTCAGCGCTATGCTATTTCAGTGTTACAGGTACAGATTGTGCTCCCTGTCATTCATCTTGGTCACACATTTTGCACTGTTTGTGCCCGGATCCAACTATCTGAATGATGCTTTTTGTACCATTCTGTTAAGTGGTACAGTTAATACCATGAAGATCGTGGTCGAATAAGGCCCATAAGCATCTTTGAATTCCGTTCCGTCACCCTCTGCTTCTTACTCTGCTTTACTAGTAATGGCGGTGCTTCTACAGGTGCTGCTACTGATGCAGGGTATCGATCTCGATCTGGATATGCAATAAGCTATGCTCCTACCTACCTTGCCCTTGTCCCTGCCTTTGTCTCTATCTACGCTTCTAGGTATATTACTGATGCTGGAGGATCTACGTATGGAACTGAGCGAAGGGAAACTGGTTCTTCGACGGATGGATCAAGAGAAACTATATCAATAGGTAAAAATGCCTTTCCTCCTGTGGCCTCTGCCATTTACCACGCTGGTGGTGCTTAGGAAACTACTTATGCTGTGCTGTTACAACTCAGGCTACCCTTGCTATTGGTGAGGGCCTACCTTCGGTGAGCTACTGCATTAGGATTGGGTGGAAATTTCGAATAAGGTCCACCTCCCTTACCGATTGGATCAGTGTAAATTTAGGTATTATGTATTTAAGGTATACACCCTTGCTTCTTCCCGGGCAAAGGGTATAGAGTTGCAATCTAATGATAGTAAGAAAGTAATAACGTCTTTCCTTTTTTTTGTCCTTGTCGCTAACCAAACTCCAAAGGAGCGATTTTTTACAATCTAGGATAAGAAGTAGAAAGATCATTCTCAACAATCCTAACAAGTTGGACAGGAAAATGATCCAAAAAAACCTATAAGACTTAGAGGTTCTGCCGGTATTGGCTCCATTCCTCTCCCTCTGGTCGAGCTACTTCCTTCCTTGATTCCCTTCTCTGAAAATAGGAGAAATCATCACTTCAAGAAGAGAATGAATCATCTGTCTGTAGTCCGAGAAGATCGGGCAACCCCCATCATCCACGTCCGAGGTCAGTGCTCCAATAATGGTTGAGGAAGAACCCTAAATCCATAATTTACGAATGCCATACTTTGTAATAGCACATTTGAGACCGTCCCAAAGCCCCCGAAGCTCAACTTGTGGCACATCTTTAGCTTCCATATACATATTGCCAGCAGCAATGATCCCACCAACGCCACCATGAATAGAGTTAGATTCTTTTGACCAAGGAGCTTAGCCCATCCATCCTAATCCCGGTTGACGATGTTCTTCTACTTGCTTTAGTTTCATGTTGCCTTGCTTGCCATAGCCTTTATATGATCGGGTTTGCCCACTGCTTCATCTGCACAAGACATTCGAGAGCTTTGAGTCAAGTCCCGTTTCAGTTTAGTTATTGGGAATCAATCCGACACCAGTTGTCCCACGCCTTTAGCTCCTAGACTTATAACCTTCTTCGAGAGAAAGCGACTAGAGGAAACAATCTCCTTCCTATCTAAACGACTTGTCCCCAATCAAATGAAATGGCCAGGCTCTTTCTTCGAACGTCCTGCGGAAAAGTTGTACACTGACTTGAGAAAGCATCGTCACTTGAGAACGAATCGGGATTCAAAGCAGCAAGTCGGGAAAGAAGAGAAGGCCGGCGCCCTCCATCCGGGGAGGAAAACCACCTAACTGGGCTACTCTAACCCATGGACCTTTCCTCCTTCTTTACAGTAAGGAAGGCACTCACCTTTTGACAAGCGTGATGGAAAGGTGAAAGCCATCGCAATATGGATGCTTGCGCTTTTCTCGCTTGTTGAGTCTCGGACGCTATTCTGTCCCAGGTACCTCTACCTACCGTTTGAGATCGTTTTGGTATTCCAATCCGTCTGTCTTCTTTGTAGGACCCTCGCTCCAACCTTAAACTTAAAAAAGATTCCTCTTTGTTTTAGGTTTTAGTGCTCTTTATCGAACGAAGCCGTGAAAAGACCGGATTTGTCCACTTCTCTTACGAAAGATTCGGAAACTACCTATTTGCAAACAACCGAGCCAACCGCTGAAAGTCTTCTTTGAATGCCGGCTTCCCCTATATTGGAAGAGCAGGACCGTCGAGTCTGACAGCTTGGCTCGCTTTGATCCAACAGAAAAGGCTGACTTAGCAAGGAGTTTAGCGCATTTCGGGTTACGGCTCGGCCAGGTTATTCCGGATTCTTAAATAAGAGAAAAAAAAGGTTGCTGCGAAGCGACAGAGCAGCCAGGAATGAAGTAGGACCCTGCGAATCGGGACTTGGTCTAGGAACACATCCTGGCCCCAATCCGTATGACTTAGAGCTCTTCTGGGGCATTCAGATCAAGTAGCCCGGACGGGCCAAGTAAGGATTGACACTTAACCCACCGGGGAAAAAGAAGGACGAATGAATAATAAACAAACCTTGGGGCCCCTACCAACCAACACCGACAAAAAGTAATAAAGGAAGATGACCCCTTAGACTAGGGGCACCGCCGGCTTGTTTCTATCGTAGTATATCTAGACTGGGACAACCACGGCTCCCCAGAACCGAGGCGGGGGAACCTCATTCATTCTTACGCATGCACCAAAAGGAAATTTTCTTCCATTCCAGCCTTATCTGGACCAAGGAGGAGGCACCGGAACTAACAGACACTTCGTCCTCTATCATAGTATAGATACCGCCAGCAAACGAAATCCTCTAACGGGCGAATGTAACACCTAGCCCCCCTTTCGCATTCATCTTACTGCCACCTCCTTTTCATTAAGCGAAAGGGAGGAAGGCAGATGCCGAGTACCACAGCCACTAGGAAGCAGCAATAGACCACAGCATAGTAGATGCGAAGCTTACAAACTAATCCCCTATCCGGGAAAAGAAGCGGGTCAGCATTCACCCAAGGGGCTTACTTATGAATTTGAACGCATACAACAATTAGAGACTGAGCTAACAACTGATTACACAAACGGGGAAATACAGAATTGTTTGTACATAGGGCGCAGCTCCGGTGAGTTGAAGAGAGTAAGACACCGAGGCTTTGGTGCCTAATTAGGCTTCCTTCCTAAAGTGTGGTCTAAACCGGTACTTCAGTTCCATAGACTAAAGTAAAAGACGAGCTCGGTTCCTCATTAAGAATCCGCACACAGGTGGTAAATAAGTTGGCGATTCTTACATTAAGTAGCCGACCAAACCGCGAGTCTGAGCGCCCTACCTTCCCTTCATCTGCTGGCTTGGATCTTGTATTGAGATACCTACACGACTTTCTTTCCTCTCTCTCTCAGACCTCTTGCACCCAGCAAGAAAAGGAAAGAGCCTCGAGGCTAACTAAATGAAATAGAAGAAAGGACAGACGTACAGCCCAACCATATAGGCACTACGCGAGCACTGGGACAATCTTTCTTTGACGCTTACTTAATTAAAAAGATCGAGGGGCAATCGCCTCTAGTTCTTAAATTGTTCTTAAACGCACCCAGGAGCGCGGACGAAGCAAACAACCCATTCAACGGGCGGTACAACCTACCCACCCACCGGAAGGGGGCAAATGCAACGAATCAATCGAGGTACTTTAAACACGATTACGCCCCTCAAAAGGAGATAAACCGGGATCAAGCAAGCATTACCCCTCCTTTTGGAAGATGCCGGCCGGAAATGGCTGTATTCAGCTTGGCGAACCTAGCTTATGTCAAGAGAGAAGAAAGAAGAAGGCAATCGATAGATTGGAAAAAAAGACTTCCTTAGGACAACTCTTCCACAAGCCTCTCACCTGCTGGCGGAAACAACAATAAGAGCTGAGGATCTAGACACACCCTTGGGGAAAATACCAATAGTCTTTCTATTCGGGAACGGGAGCGGTCACAACAGGAACAGAATGTCGTATCTTGCTTCTCTTGTGCCCTCTCTTTCTATCGCAGTCCCTTTCTTCTTTTTAACTCGAACTGTGGTACACCACCCCCTTTGACTGTAAAGACCTATATTGGACTGGGAAGTAGCATCTTTGGCTTGGCTATCCCCCACTACTATGGGCAAGAGGTCTTGGATTCGGCATTAGCGGTCAAAGCATTGATTCTAAGCCAGTCCAGTCTATTAGCAAAGAGCGATTCTTTAAGCCCAAAGGCTAGCGAATCCGACTTACTTACTTCGACTTAAATGCTTTATTTTTTTAGTTCTTCCCCGGGCAGGCAAAAGGCGAGAAAGACCCAGGCAAAGGGGGGAGTTCTTCTTAAATTAATTAATTTCTCGATGGGAACCTTTAAGATTAATAGAGTGGAAAAACCAAGCCAAGATTCATCGCCCGAAAGCACGGGAATCAACTTGACTTCTCAGATGCGGATTGATTTCCTGTTGATGGCGGAGTGATCGTATCTGCAGTTCTTGTTGACGACTCCGGTCCTATAGAAGAAGCTGGTATTGGACCGCTTCCCTTGGCTAAAGTAAAGGGGATCGATCCGGGCGAAAGAGGCCAGATTCAATTCCTCCTCCCCCAGACCCGGCATAAGAGAAGAAAACAAAAGAAAGAAAAGAGATGCGGATGAAAGTGATCCAAAGTCAGTAGCCGTTACTTCTGATCCTAGTGGCTATGGCTCAGGAGCGGGATAACAAAAAGTAAGGATTCGACTAGCTTTGAGCTCTCACGTAGTTCAGGTTGAATCAGTTTCCTTTGGTTCGGTGGTATCGTGTATATAGGGTCAAGGCAGATTAAAGGAAGGAATTTTTAGAGCTAGAGCTTAAAGGTGTATATGACGTGAAAAGCCTTCTTAAAGGTGTATATTAGGTAGGTGTTCAGTGAGTGAAAGATCTGACATTTCAACTAACGAGTGAAAGGAAGATCCATTAGAGCCAGAGGCAGAGAAAGGCGATTCGGATGAAAGTGATCCCCCAATCCTCGCTCGGTACCAAGGGTAGAACTGCATGATTGATTCGGTGTAACCGGTCTTTGATCCAGGGGTGAGACCCTTACCTATTGAAGGAAAAAGTGCAGTTCAAGCACTTTGCTTTGAATCACAAGCAGAGAGAGATGTGGAAGCCCTTTCTCCTACATTGTCCTTATGTTCATAAAGCCCTTCCCACCTCCTTGGAATAGGATTTCCTCTGTTGTTGAATCGGTTCGTGCCATTTTCCCTGGCATTGGCTTTGATTGCCCCTACTCTTTTCTTGTCCTCAACCCTCGAAAGACAAGATCAAACTCGTCGAATCGAGGATCGGAATCGATCGCTCATATGTCCATTCCGTTCCTGTTCCTTCTGTTAGGAGAGAGGACTGTCCCATTCCATTGCTTTGAAAGTCAAGCCCTACGTCAGTCCCAATTCGAGTTCAATGGAAGAGCCGTAACCATAGGGAGGGTTGGATGTCCTTTCAGCTCTCAATAAAGGTACTTAAGAGGCAGGAAGAAAGGCTAGCGGTGTAGCGCACATCATTTCTCAAAGCGAGTGAGACAACTGAGCACCCATCCCTCAAAAGAATAAAAAAACTTCTGTACTGGTAGTCAATATGCCAATGACTTATGGGATTAAGCTAGGTAGCAAATTGGCCTCTGATATGGATGATCTCATTATCATGGGAATACGCCTTCATTAAGACTGGGCCCAGAACCATCATCGGATTTGAGTGACAGATTTGATTCATTTTCCAAATAATGG